TTTTTCAATTTTTTGTATTCTTTGTAATTTTGTTTTCCCCCTCCTGGTGGTATCAATCGGAATGCCTTATTTGTCTTTCCAGGAAAATGGATATCTCCGGAAAAGATTATAAGTTTAATTTTTTCTGCTTTTTTCTTGACTCGAACCAACCCGCCTACCCGACTTCTTCTATTTAAAGTGATTTGCGTATCTACCCCAATAAGACTATTGTGCCGTACCATTATGGACGAAGATTCGGCCAAAATGTGAACTTCCACGGGAATAAAAAAAAACGGATTTACTTCCTTTTGGTATTTTGGCCAAAATACCTTGACTCCTCGATACTCAATCAAATCCTCTTCGTTGACGATTGAATTAAGTTCTCTAGTTTCATATTTAGTAAGTCCCGAGCTCTTTCTTATATATCGAGGATCATCGAAATAAGCAAGAATACTATTTCTACGCAGAATACCATTTCTGGGGATTTCTATTGAGATACCTGAAGAAGGTATTAGTTGGTTCTCGCCTTTTTGAAGCGATTCGAGTGGGATGATGACTCTATTTCTTCGCCTCTTCGCCAATAAATCAGAATTCCCCTCGAGAATGGCCGGATTACAACGACCAGTACATATCATTCGATTAAGTTCTGAATAATCGGGAATCCTATCTCCCTTTTGATTTTTACCAGAAAAATACGAACTAAAAAATTTGTGTCTAGCTTGATTATTAGTTATTGAGGGGTTAGAAATATATCTTCGCTTAACAGAAAGAGAATAAGCGTTCATTTGATCTTGATCCTTGTGGATCGAACAGGGTCCTAGACTGGATCTCCAGGGCTCCCCTAATAATATCCATAAATGACTTGTTTTTGGTAAGAGATGAATATTACCATATGTAAATTCAGGTGCATGGTACACATCGGTATTCCAGTGCATTTCGCCCTCTGAGTCAGAATAAATATGTTTTCGAACCTTCTCTTTCAAATTCAAAGTGGATGTTCTCGCGCGAATCTCAGCAATGACTTGTTCTGATTCTACATATTGATCGTTTTGAACTAAAAGAAAACTTTTGGGCGGAATACACACATTGTGTATAATATCTTCACTCTCGATAGTTACATACAAGTCTCTAGAACATATAAAAGCAGGATGTCCATGACGTGTACGTGTCGGATGAACTAAATCCTCATTGAATTTGATTTTTCCATTAGAAGGGGCTCGCACATTTTCTGCAGTACCCCCTGTGAATACTCCGCCGGTATGAAAAGTTCTTAATGTTAATTGAGTGCCCGGTTCTCCAATAGATTGACCTGCAATAATACCTACAGCTTCTCCCAATTCGACCAGGTCGTCATGAGCTGGACTCCGGCCATAACATAATTGACAAATCCAAGATGTACTCCTACAAGTAAAGGGGGTTCGAATAGAGATTGGTTGTGCTCTAAAAGTGATGAATCTATTGACAAGTCCAATCCCAATATCTTGATTTCTAGTAGCAATGCATCGTGAACCTATATATATATCATCTGCTAATACACGCCCAATTAATGTTTGGATAAAAATCCGGTCCGTCATCATTCCATTTCGAGGACTTACAGAAATACCTCGAACGGTGCCACAATCTGTTCGACGTACAACAATGTGTTGAACTACTTCAACAAGTCTGCGTGTGAGATATCCTGCATCTGATGTTCGGATAGCGGTATCCACAACTCCTTTACGGGCTCCATAGCAAGAAATAATATATTCTGTTAAAGAGAGCCCTTCGCGTAAATTGCTTTGAATGGGTAAATCAATCATTTGCCCTTGGGGATCCGACATTAATCCTCTCATACCTACTAATTGATGTACCTGAGATGCATTTCCTCTGGCTCCCGAAAAAGACATTATATGAACTGGATTAAAAGGATCGGTCATCCGAAAATTTGGATTCATTTCTTGTCGCAAATATTCACTTGTGGCATACCATATCTCGATCGATTGACGTAATTTTTCTACCGCGTGTACATTCCCATAATGATGGTGTTTTTCCAAAATAAAACTTTGTTGTTCAGCGTCTTGAACTAGCCATCTTTTAGAAGGTATTGTTAAAAGATCATCAATTCCTAATGAAATGGATGCGGCGGTAGCTTGTCGGAAACCCAGAGTCTTTACTTGATCCAGGATATGTGATGTATATCCTATTCCATAGTGATCAATAAATCGACTAATAAGTCGTTTCATGGCAGTTCCGTCTATCACTTTATTGTGAAAGACCTGAGTGGGCCGTTCTGCCATCAGTACCTCCATATTGCGCTGAGTAGAATTTGACAATGGGTTTGAGTCAGTGATTGGAAAACTTCCTTTTCTAGATCTTGATTCACGTATAAATTCCGCAATTCTGGTCCTAGTTAACCCGGCGAGACTCGAATTCCCCCGGGTAGCATAGAATTACAACAGCCCTGCCAAAACCCCTGTATGGCTTCTTCTATTTCTCGATAAAGAGAAATATGACCAAGAGTGGTTCGAATATATATATATAAAATTTCCCTTTTTATACTTCTTACTATTAGATAGTGTCCATAAATCTCATAATAGGTACCCAAAGATTCATAGTGAATTTCGATGGGAGCTTCTCTTGCAGCAATAACGCGTTGATCTAGTCGCCATCGAAGCCACAAAGCACTACCTAAATTGATTCGTTTTTGCCGATAAGCGCCAATTGCATCATAGGCATTACAAAAAAAGGGTTCTTTTTTTTTTGTATACTTATAGTTATTATTTTCATTTTTATAGTTTCTACGATTACATGGATTATACCTATTTACACAAATACCCCGACGATTACCACTCGTTAAGACATAGAGTCCACTAAGCATATCTTGCGTTGGTGCAGAAATGGGATCTCCAATAGTTGGAGACAAAAGATTCATATGAGAAAACATAAGTAAACGTGCCTCTGCTTGAGCCTCCAAAGATAAAGGCACATGAACAGCCATTTGATCCCCGTCAAAGTCTGCATTAAAGCCCTTACAAACTAATGGATGTAAACAAATAGCACGCCCCTCCACTAAAACAGGGAGAAATGCCTGTATGCCTAATCTATGCAGAGTAGGCGCTCTATTCAGCAATACAGGATGGTCATCCAGAATTTCCTGAAGTATTTCCCATACAATCGGTTTTTTTTTTCGAATTTGACTCTTAGCAACTCCTATGTTCGAAGCAAGATGTTTTCTAATTAGGTCACGAATTACAAATGCCTGGAAAAGTTCTATTGCTATTTCGCGAGGCAATCCGCATCTATGTAAAGAAAGTGAAGGGCCCACGACAATCACTGACCGCCCTGAATAATCGACCCGTTTACCAAGCAGAGTCTCGCGAACTCTTCCTTCTTTGCCTTCAATTACATCTGAAAGCGACTTGTAAACTCTATTATGATCGTCCCTCATTGGTTGTCCGCAGATTCCATTATCAAGAAGTGCATCCACGGCTTCTTGTAGCAATTTTTCCTGAGATATTATTAATTCTTCTGGCGTAGCTATACTTGTTGTTAATAGATCTGTAAGAGTATTATTCCGATAGATAATTCTTCTATAGATTTCATTAATATCCGAGGTCACTAGTTTATCCTCATCTATATGATAGATTGGTCTCAACTCAGGAGGAAGAACTGGTAATAGACACAAAACCATCCATTTTGGTTCTATATTTGTTCGAATAAAATGCTTAGCCAATTCCATGCGTCTAAGCAAAAAATCTTTTCTTCTTCCAACTTTTCGATCTTCCCATTCGTTCCCCGTGGGTTCTTCTTCCTCCAATTCTTTCCATTCTACCAACGAATAATCTATAATACTTCGTAAATCTAGATTGGCTAATTGTTGTCTGATAGAACCTCCCCCGGTAGACATTTCTCGATTTCGAAATGTCTCGAAGCTCCGGGTAGTAAAAAAAATGGGGATCCTGTATTTCCAGGGTTGGATTTCATATTCCAATAAACCCCGTAATCGTAAAAAAGTGGGTTTTTTATCTATGGGCCTAGCAAAATAAAAATTGGGATAGGATCTACCCCCCCTCAAAATCGGACGTGAAAGTTTCCTTTCATCCGGCTCAAGTAGGTAAAAAAAGAAAAAGAAAAGAGTTCTCCCTTTCAAATTCTAGAAAACCCCAAAAAGATCTACTCCTTACTCAAGTTTCCAGTGAAGACCAAGCAAAACTTCATTGATTACGTCTTCCTTATTATTTTTATTTAGATTAGATTTTATTTAAAAAATTATGACATAAATCAAATGTGAAATTCTTGAGTAGTCTACTTCCCCTCGAATGATGAATCCCGTAATTCTTAATTAAAGAGAGTACCTTGGAATTCATAAGGAATTTGCTTGTCTATGTACTGTTCCATTCGATCTTTTAGGTCCCGACTTCACCTCGACGGTTAGGCCACGATGCCCCTAAAGTCTATATGCGATAGATAGACTCTTGTAACCATGACATCTTTTCTATTTGCTTAGTTGAACAGAATTTCCTTAAAAAAAAAGAAAAAAAAAAAGAACTGCTTAATTACACAAAAGAAAAAGTCTTTTTTTACGAGGTATAACTATAAATTCTTATGAAATCGACCATAGATCAATTCCCTTTTTTGGGGAGCGTCTTGAATACATCCCTAATTCTGAGCTTCATGTTACTCCTACCAAGAAACATGTCAGGTACAGGGCATCCCGATTGGATTAAATGGGATGACAGTTTCTCATTTCAAAGCTGTAAAATCAGAATTTCGATCAAATCACACACCGCAGTATACTAGGTCTTCTAATTCGTTAAGAGGTTTATCTAAAAGATTCACAATATAACTAGGAAGACGTTTCAAATACCACACATGCATTACCGGGTATGCGAGTTTGATGTAGCCCATTTGATATCTTCGTATCCGAGAATCAACAAACTCGACTCCGCATTGTTCACAAAATTGCGGGTCTTCCTTTTCATCTCCGATTACTCGATAATTTCCACAAGCACAAATTCCACTTTTAATAGGCCCAAAAATTC